AAAATCTCTCTCCTTTTTTTTTTTTCAAATATGAATACTACTATGGTAGTTTTCTTGTAGTTTTATAACAAAAGCCAAAGCCCCCGATCGGATTTGAACCGATGACTTAGGCCTTACCACGTCCTTACTCTACCACTGAGTAAAAGGGATCCATTTTATTGAATTCGTGAGTGGGTCACTATACTATCTAGTATGCGGGTCAAATATTATATGTAGATAAATAGATTTTATATAGCGAAGTCTAGTTAGATAAGTCCATACAGTAAACTTATAGTGGCGAGTGGCTTATTCTTAACTAGCAAGTCTAGAATAAAAGGCAAGGCTGTTTCAAAACCAACTTTCGTAAATTGTTTTGCTTGTATTGACTGGATCCCCATCAGAACGAACTTAACTTGATTGATCCATGTCCACCGCCTACCTAATTCCACATAGATTCCAGATATTTTTTGAATCATATGTGGACTAGATTCTACGGGTCCCCGAACTCAATTCTTAGAGAAAAAGGAATTTTCAAGAACATCTTGACTCCCCATTCCCAGATTTCTTGTTTGTTCATTTCCTACCTTAATGGGAAGGAATCTCATCTTATCCATGAGAGTGTAAAAAATACAATTTCACCCGCCCCTTGACTCGGACGGACCAATCATTTCCTCAAAGAAGCCGATCTTTCTTTTTGTATTCGTGCAATTTTTGTCTTTATTTTAGTAGAAAATTCATAGAAGCTAGATTTCTATAGATAAATAAAATGGCGAATCGAATGAATGAAACATTAATAGGAATGACGAATCCAAAATGAATAGGAAATCATAAAAAATGGAAGGAGAATTCGGCTCTCTTCGTACCTATTCTATTGTATATTGACAATTTCCAAAAATCGTTCATATACTAAGTATCCATATACGAAGTAGCATAGCGGTTGAGCATGCCCCCATCGTCTAGTGGTTCAGGACATCTCTCTTTCAAGGAGGCAACGGGGATTCGACTTCCCCTGGGGGTAGGGTACTACGAAAAGAAGTTGGTCAGCGATTACCAATACACCTAAAAGTGATTCTTCCTGGGTCGATGCCCGAGCGGTTAATGGGGACGGACTGTAAATTCGTTGGCAATATGTCTACGCTGGTTCAAATCCAGCTCGACCCAACAATTCACCAATCTACCATCTCATGGTAGAAACCCCTTTCTTCTTCAGAAATCCCTGATAGGGGGAATAAAAACGAATCACATTTTCTGCTAGATCCCTTAGTTCCCTGGGATTGTAGTTCAATTGGTCAGAGCACCGCCCTGTCAAGGCGGAAGCTGCGGGTTCGAGCCCCGTCAGTCCCGACGAATCGAATAAGTACACCAATCCGCCGCCCCTCTTTCTCGGAACGTAGGGCCTTGGGACAACATGTCATTCCCAAGGGGATTCGGTTCGAAGTTCTCGTCACTTCAACGAGGACTGATTGATTGGAGAAAGACAAATGTAGGTTAGTCCAATGATTGGTTGGTAGCATTATTCTTAGAGCAAGTATTCCAAGAGATCCTGAGTCTTCTTTTTGGATTGATCTCCATTCATGTAAGGAAACAAAGTCCGATCTCTTTTTCGGGCGCATCTCCACAGATGGAATTCGTTTCTTGTATAATACAAACTGAATTTAACAAAATCTTCCCTTCTGGCTCTTTATTGTTTGTACAAGCCTAAGTACTAAATAGGAAGGTTACAAATCAATTGGATTCAAATTGGACACGGAGCTTTTGATAATGGAATTGAATCCTTTTTCCTTACTAGTTTTTCTATTTTGTCAGGATCCTGTCGAAGAAAGAACAAACCCTACACTAAAATGAAAATAACGAAAATAGTGAATTTACTGAAATATTCCATCTTTTTCCCGAGACTCAGCTTTATCCCATTTCGTTGTCTTCCAAAGAAAATGAGATCATGAAAAAACGGCGTTTAGAGCTTATCTTTTTCCGCTTTGCTTGTTTTGTTGTTTGTAACTAATGGAAAGGGATGGGTGGTGAGATGATACGCTATTTGATGATTGTACAAGGGAGACCTAAGATAGGTTATAGAAACTAAACCAGAGAAAAGAATGCTACATAATGCTAACTAAAGGAATTTTTGATTGGGTCGGGAATCTTATTTTGGATTAGGTATGGATAAAAGATCTCCCTAGGTTATACTATTCAATTTTTGACGACGAATGGATTTGATCGCTTAGATAGTCTTATTCATGCTATTGATCCGAGTCAATCTCGTCGAGAGGTTATTCCTTCAGTGAAGTTACGGGTGCAAGATTTATTTTCTCTAGGGGATTAAATCCCGAGTTATTGTGAAAGAAAAAGGGATGAGATTATGGAAGTCAATATTCTGGCATTTATTGCTACTGCACTCTTCATTTTAGTTCCTACTGCTTTTCTACTTATTATTTATGTAAAAACAGTTAGTCAAAATAATTAAGTATTTTGAATGAAACTTGATCTTATCAATAGTTGATAAGATCAAATGAAAGGAATTCTCATTTTTCATATTCTAATGAATAAATGAAATGGACGGGCTCGAATCGGCAGTCTTCTCTGAGATCTGAGAGTAGGGTAAGAAAGATTCGGTGAGTTCTTTCTTACCGGACTCTATCTTAGTGGTTCTAATAAAGCTAGAGGTTTACTCTGATCAATCTACCATATTATCTTCATGGTAGATATTTATATTCATTTTCTATCTGAAATTGACAGAGGATTTCTTTGATACATCTATTTGTTCCGATCAATCGGAAAGAAGCGTTTTACTTGTATAGAATACATTCTTTTACTAGAATTCAATGCAATTTGAAAATGAAGAGATCTTGATAGTAAATCGTTCTATAATGCATTGTCGAACGATTTCTAAATGAATTACTCCAGTTTGATTCCTCAACTCAATTAATAGTACTTCTAGAGACCACTTCTTCCCCAGACTACAAGTGAAAGGGAAAAGGAAAAAACTACCATTAAAGCAGCCCAAGCGAGACTTACTAGCTCCATGTGAATTATGTCCCCTATCTCTATGATAGAATTATTCAATTATTGCTCCCTAATAATAGTGGAATCAATGGTGCAGAGTCAAAAAGGGATTCTCACGGAAGACTGTTGAGGAACCAATTTCATAACTTCACTTCTAAAAAATTCCTCTATGATTTCGAATCGGCAAAGACTAAAGACAAGTAAAATAGGCTAGAAATACTAAGGTCCACTCTTTTTTTACTTTTTTAGGTAATAAAGTATAATCTAGATCGATCGCTATCTATGTCAAAGAGTCAGGCGACACCCAGATTTGAACTGGGGAAAAAGGATTTGCAGTCCCCCGCCTTACCGCTCGGCCATGCCGCCAAAATCATCCAAAAACCTTTTGATAGGAACTATAGATTTTTATAACATATCTTACCTACAGGGACTATAGAGCGTTATAACATATATTAGTCCCTCGAAACTCCAGACCGGAGTCATAGAATTATTAGTAAATTATCACACTTCAATTTTCATTGAAGAAAAAATAGGGAAAAATGTCTCTCTTCTCTACAGAGGATTTTTTGAACAAAGGGTTCCCGGGGATTCGAACCCAGAACTAATCAGATGGAGTCGATAATTTTACCGGGAAAATAAGTCCCCATGGACGTTGACAAGTTGTGCTAGTTGTTTTAGATAGGGAATGACTAATGATGCTAATATCGCACCTATTACCGCACCTGACATGTATTTAATTACATGTATTTAATTACAGATATATAATTACATGTATTTAATTACAAATATATAATTAACTATATAAAAAATTGACCAGTAGTATACAATTTCAAGTCATTTTGTAAAACCTATTTTGTAAAACCCAGAGAGGGGATTATGGAACATAACTTGTTTATGAAGAGAACCGATGCGATCGTTTGGGTCGGACTCTATTCTGGATTTCGACCTACATTGGGAATTTTGGTACAACGAGGTAAGTGCATTTCGCTCTATAATGGGCCTCTGCATCTACCGAAAGGGAAATATCTTTGTTATACGACAGGGGAAATACTACCCTCGGCGAACAACGACGGAGACGTCTACGAAATGTTTTGCGTAATCTGCCTTGCAATGGGGCGTCGCGGGATCGTATCTACTCTCTTGAAAAAATACGCGTCGCGGAATGGCGACGCCTCGGGAAGTAGGATCGAATTTGCCAAAGCCGAAGGAGCCGACTGGCTTTCGAAAAGAAAAAAATTTTTTTTTCGAAATGAAAACTCTATTCGCGCAACAAAAGCTTGTCTTTGGGCCGAACTTCAATGCGCGCTGCTAGAAAGAACAAACGAAACGGAGTATGATATCAGGGTTGGGTTTTGGTCTGGCGCCTGGAAACGTTTCCTCTTCGAAGGTGAGGAAACGTTTTCCGACTCCACTTCGACCTTAGATTTGGTCGCTCGCGAATCTCTACGAGATGCTCTACGAACCAACCTAAGAAAGAAACCAGACGCCATTGGAGAATATGTACCACATATACATGCCTGGCTGCGAGTACGTACGGAATTTCTACGGATGCTTGAAGTACTAGACACGTGCGATAAAAAATATCAAAAAGATCGCGCAGACTATCTCGTCGCGAGGGTAGCGAAAATAAAATTTCGAGCCCTGTATAAGTTATTCCTCGTCGACGAGGACTTTAGAAACTCCCATTTAGACGAAGAGCAATTTGTATCCGTATGTTTAAACCTTGTCGATGAAGAGTTGTTTATCGAATGGTGTTTGAAACTGCATGATAAGAGTAATTTATAGAATAATGTTTAGATATTTAGGACAAAGAATAAGAATTTATAGACTTGGGTTTGGACTTTCTCGACGAAGAAGACGTCGAACAAAACACAAGAAAGAACCCTCTAGAAAATATCGACATAAATAACAAGTAAATCAATGGCGTAATTATATATTACGTATAAAAAAATGAGATCAAAAAAAGGCAGGGGCGTTCCGTTGTAGATTGCCGGGAACATTTCGAGGTACCGGGGTTGAAAGGTCCAAGACCTTTCGCCCCATCACATACTCATTCCCTTGTATGTAAAGGGGTTGTTATTCTATTCTACCTCTTAGAAAGAACTTACATCAATTGGCTTCAAATTTCATGTTATTCTGGAATCATAAATAGACGATCAATTCCATCATTGCTAGATCATCTATCTAATTCGATGAAGACTACGCCAATAATGTAATAGGATTTTTGATAAATAGGAAATTCAATAAAAATGCTCCGAGATAGAAATGAGGGAATGTTTACAATACCTGGGTTTCATCAGATCCAATTTGAAGGATTTTGCAGGTTCATCGATCAGGGTTTACCCGAAGAACTTGCGAACTTTCCAAAAATTGAAGATACAGATCAAAAAATTGAATTTCAATTATTTGTGGAAACATATCAATTGGTTGAACCATTGATAAACGAAAGAGATGCTGTGTACGAATTACTTACATATTCTTCTGAATTCTATGTATCCGCAGGACTCATTTGGAAAACCAGTCGGGGTATGCAAGAACAAACAATTTGTATTGGAAACATCCCTCTAATGAATTCTACGGGAACTTTTATAGTCAATGGAATATATCGAATTGTGATCAATCAAATATTGCAAAGTCCTGGTATTTATTACCGGTCAGAATTGGACCCTAACGGAATGTCGTCCTATACCGGGACCATAATATCAGATTGGGGAGGAAGATCGGAATTAGAGATTGATAGAAAAGCAAGAATATGGGCTCGTGTGAGTAGGAAACAAAAAATATCTATTCTAGTTCTATCATCAGCTATGGGTTCGAGTCTAAAAGAAATTCTAGAGAATGTTTGCTATCCTGAAATATTTTTGTCTTTTCTGAATGATAAGGAGAAAACTAAAATCGGGTCAAAAGAAAATGCCATTTTGGAGTTTTACCAACAATTTGCTTGTGTAAGTGGGGATCCAATCTTTTCTGAATCCTTATGTAAGGAATTACAAAATAAATTCTTTCAACAAAGATGTGAATTAGGAAGTATTGGTCGACGAAATATGAATCGCAGACTGAACCTTGATATACCCCAGACCAATACTTTTTTGTTGCCGCGCGATATATTGGCAGCTGTGGATCATTTGATTGGACTAAAATTTGGAATGGGTACACTTGACGATATGAATCATTTGAAAAATAAACGTATTCGTTCTGTAGCAGATCTTTTACAAGATCAATTCGGATTGGCCCTGGGTCGTTTAGAAAATGTGGTTCGGGGAACTATATGTGGAGCACTTAGTCAGAAATTGATACCAACTCCGCAGACTTTGGTAACTTCAACTCCAGTAACAACTACTTATGACTCTTTTTTCGGTTTACACCCATTATGTCAAGTTTTGGATCGAACGAATCCATTGACACAAATAGTTCATGGGAGAAAATTGAGTTATTTGGGCCCTGGGGGACTGACTGGACGAACAGCTAGTTTTCGAATCCGAGATATTCATCCTAGTCACTATGGGCGTATTTGCCCAATTGATACCTCTGAGGGAATAAATGTTGGACTTATTGGATCCTTAGCAATTCATGCGAGGATTGGTCGTTGGGGGTCTCTAGAAAGTCCCTTTTATGAAATTTCTGAGAGATCCAAAGGGGCGCGGATGCTTTATTTATTACCAGGTCGAGATGAATACTATATGGTAGCGGCAGGCAATTCGTTGGCCCTGAATCAGGGTAGGCAGGAAGAACAAGTTGTTCCAGCTCGATACCGTCAAGAATTCCTGACTATTGCATGGGAACAGGTTCATCTTCGAAGTATTTTTCCCTTTCAATATTTTTCGATTGGAGCTTCCCTCATTCCTTTTATCGAACATAATGATGCGAATCGGGCGTTAATGAGTTCTAATATGCAACGTCAAGCAGTTCCTCTCTCTCGGTCGGAGAAGTGCATTGTTGGAACTGGATTGGAACGCCAAGCAGCTCTAGATTCAGGGGCGCTTGCTATAGCGGCACACGAGGGAAAGATCATTTCTACCGAGACTGACAAGATCCTTTTATCGGGTAATGGCGATACCCGAAGCATTCCATTAGTGATGTATCGACGTTCCAACAAAAATACTTGTATGCATCAAAAACCCCAGGTTCTGCAGGGTAAATGCATTAAAAAGGGACAAATTTTAGCCGATGGCGCTGCTACAGTTGGTGGCGAACTCGCTTTGGGGAAAAACGTATTAGTCGCTTATATGCCATGGGAAGGTTACAATTTTGAAGATGCAGTACTCATTAGCGAACGCTTGGTCTATGAAGATATTTATACTTCTTTTCACATACGTAAATATGAGATTCAGACTCATGTGACAAGCCAAGGCCCTGAAAGGGTCACTAATGAAATACCACATTTAGAAGCCCATTTCCTCCGCAATTTAGCCAAAAATGGAATTGTAAGGCTTGGTTCTTGGGTGGAGGAGGGTGATATTTTAGTGGGGAAATTAACGCCCCAAATGGTGAAAGAATCGTCGTATGCCCCGGAAGATCGAT